CAAAAGAACAAGATTCCGTAAACAACATAGAGGAAGAATGAAAGGAATTTCTTATCGAGGTAATCATATTTGTTTCGGTAGATATGCTCTTCAAGCACTTGAACCTGCTTGGATCACATCTAGACAAATCGAAGCAGGGCGACGCGCAATGACACGAAATGTACGTCGCGGGGGAAAAATATGGGTACGTGTATTTCCAGATAAACCAGTTACAGTAAGACCTACGGAAACTCGTATGGGTTCGGGGAAAGGATCCCCCGAATATTGGGTAGCTGTCGTTAAACCAGGTAGAATACTTTATGAAATGGGTGGAGTAGCCGAAAATATAGCTCGAAAGGCTATTTCAATAGCGGCGTCCAAAATGCCTATAAGAACTCAATTCATTATTTCTGGATAGGAATGTTGAACCAAAGGAAAGAAGTCTTGGGTATAAAAAAAACAATTGCAGGTTTTCTTTTTTTTTTTACTTCGTCCTTTGCTTTACTTTACATTAAAAAAACAGATTAAAAAAATGATATGATTCAACCTCAAACCCATTTGAATGTAGCAGACAACAGCGGGGCCCGAGAATTAATGTGTATTCGAATCCTAGGAGCTAGTAATCGCCGATATGCTCATATTGGTGACGTTATTGTTGCTGTGATCAAGGAAGCAGTACCAAATACGCCTCTACAAAAATCCGAAGTGATCAGAGCTGTAATTGTACGTACTTGTAAAGAACTCAAGCGTGACAACGGTATGATAATACGATATGATGACAATGCTGCAGTTGTCATTGATCAAGAAGGAAATCCAAAAGGAACTCGAGTTTTTGGCGCGATCGCACGGGAATTGAGACAGTTAAATTTTACTAAAATAGTTTCATTAGCACCTGAGGTATTATAATATGAGATCGCGATAGAGTGATAGTCTTTAATTAAAATAGATAAATTAGTAGATTATGTCTCACGCATATACTTTTAATAATTTTCATAAATAAAACGAACATGTTGATTATATAAAAATTCGGAAGTAACAATAATTTGGGTTTATCATGGGTAAGGACACTATTGCTGACATAATAACTTCTATACGAAATGCTGACATGGATAGAAAAGGAACGGTTCGAATAGCCTCTACTAACATCACCGAAAACATTGTTAAAATACTTTTACGAGAGGGTTTTCTCGAAAACGTAAGGAAACTTGTGGAAAACAACAAATCTTTTTTGGTTTTAACCCTACGACATAGAAGGAATAGGAAAAGACCATATAGAACCGGTTTAAATTTAAAACGAATCAGTCGACCTGGTCTCCGAATCTATTCGAACTATCAACGAATTCCGAGAATTTTAGACGGAATGGGGATTGTAATTCTCTCTACTTCTAGGGGTATAATGACAGACCGTGCGGCTCGACTAGAAAGAATTGGCGGAGAAATTTTGTGTTATATATGGTAATCTTTCTGGTACCCGAATTATATCCGGAACTTCCTAATTTGTGACAAAAAAAACGAAAAAAGACAAGTTGTCTAATATCACTCCTCCTACATTAGTTGATACTTCAAGGGGTTTTTGCCTGGAATGAAAAAAGAAAAATGAATGGATTCATGAAGGTTTAATTACTGAAGCACTTCCCAATGGTATGCTCCGGGTTCGTTTATATACTGAAGTCAGATTCGAAGTTATGTTTCAGGAAGGGCTCGACACAGTTTTATACGTGTACTACCTGGAGATAGAGCCAAAAGAGTCAAAATTGAAGTAAGTCGTTATGGTTCAAATGGAGGGCGTATAATTTATAGACTCCACAACAAGGATTCGAATGATTAGGCGGTTTTTCAACATTCCTTTCATGAGGATACAAGTCACTGTTCAAAAATTTCAAGAAACTTATTTTCTTCCAATAAGTAAATTCGCAATTCAGTTAAGGAATAACAACTATGAAAATAAGGGCCTCCGTTCGTAAAATTTGTGAAAAATGTCGACTGATCCGTAGGAGAGGACGCATTATAGTAATTTGTTCCAACCCGAGACATAAACAAAGACAAGGATAATCTTTCGAAAAGGGACTCTCTAAAGGAACCGATGAACAAATCAAAATAAAAGATCTGTTTTGACATAAAATGGATATATCCATATATCTGACTTATATTTATGAAATGATAAAATATGGCAAAATCTATACCAAAAAGTGTTTCACATAGGACTGGACGGATTGGTTCACGTAAAAGTGCACGTCGAATACCAAAAGGCGTTATTCATGTTCAAGCAAGTTTCAACAACACCATTGTGACTATTACAGATGTACGGGGGCGGGTGATTTCTTGGTCCTCTGCTGGGACTTGTGGATTCAGGGGTACAAGAAGAGGGACACCCTTTGCTGCTCAAACCGCAGCAGGAAATGCTATTCGAGCAGTAGCGGATCAAGGTATGCAACGAGCCGAAGTCATGATAAAGGGTCCGGGTCTCGGAAGAGATGCAGCATTACGAGCTATTCGTAGAAGTGGTATACTTTTAAGTTTT